AGCAACTGCACCAGCAAATAACAAGAAAGTACACAAAATACAAAATAAAAAATGGATCTCATTTTTATTAATTAAGTTATTGAATATTTCAAACAAATCCCGAAACTCGAAACTGCCTGTTATCCAATAAATACCTAAAATTCCTAATAATAAGCCAAAATCCCCTACACGATTAGTCACAAACGCTTTTTGACAGGCATTTGCAGCAATAGGTCGTATGAACCAAAACCCTATTAATAGATACGAACACATTCCAACTAATTCCCAAAAAATATAAATTTGTATCAAATTTGAACTAGTAACTAATCCCAGCATGGAAGTATTGAAAAAACTCATATAAGCAAAAAATCTCAAATATCCCCGATCATGAGACATATAATTATCACTATAAACAAGAACTAGAATTGCAACAGTAGTAATTAACATTGACATAATAGAGGTAAGTGGATCGATCAAGTAGCCGAATTCTAAAGAAAAATCATTATTAATAGTCCAAGACCATACATATTGATAAATAGAATTGCTATTTATTTGCTGAATAGACAGCTTCATCGAGAAAATCATAACTATACTTAACAACAAAATACTAGAAAAAGCCCAAATACGCCGAAGATTTTTTGTTGTCGTCGGAAAAAGGAGAAGTCCCACTCCTATTAACAAAGGAACCGGAAGTGGAGTGAAGGGTATGATCCATGCATATTGGTATATATGTTCCATAATCAAATATCTAAATTTTTTATTTAAATTTTATTTTTTGTTTACGATTCGCCGGTTCTTGCCTCTTTTGAATTGAAAGAAGCCAATAAAAAAAATCAAGTTTTTATTTTACATAACTTAAAAAAATAGAATTTGTTAATTTACTATTTTATATTAAATAAAATTTTTAATTAATATTATTAAACATTTTTTATTTTAATATTCAAACCAAGAAGTTCTAATTGGTCAAATAATTAATTTGTTAGTAAAAGTAAATCCTTAATTATTTAAGTAAATGTAAAATGTTGAAGTCTCTGAAGTAGGAATCAAAAAAAATTCTACTTTCATTTACAGTTAAGTTATTTATAATATATATAATAAAGATAAAAAAATTAGACTAAAAAATAGTATGAATCAGAAGATCTACTAAAAATCTAATAAACAATCTAATAAAAAAATAAGTAATACAAAAAACTAGGAACTAGTTATTTTAATAAGTTTATTCAGTAGTTTATTCATAATTATTAACTGGTTTTACGAAAAATTATTTGATTGTCTTCCGTTCCAAACGAAAAACAAAAAAACATAGAAAAATATTCTTTTTTTTTTTTATAGTTATATATTTTATATAGTTTATAGAAAAAAAGGATATGATACCTCTTACTTTACTTTACTACTTTACCATAACATAGAATAAAAAAAAATCACTAAAATGTCTCAAATTATGGATTCTTTAAACAAATTAATTTATGGGATTAAATTATGGATATCATTTCAATTTGAAAATTGGAAATTCGATTTATTTAGATTTTCGAAAAAAAAAAGAAAAAATTCAAGCTTTTCAATTAAGATTTGCTAACTTAAATTTTTCGATGTGGCTTAATATGCACATGTAAATTAAATGAAATACAGCAAAAATATACAAAATATATAGAGATCTTAAGTATAAGTAGAAATTTTGATTAATTATTTAATTTTTATTAAATTTATTCATCAATTTCGCACGAAGTATTTTAAATTATAAATAAATATTATACTCCATAGAAAATTTTGTTTCTCCTAATTGAATATTTTAGGGAATTTTAATATATATATATATATATATTTCATATATTTTTAGTTAGATTATGCTTTTCTATAATGAAAAATTTGACTAAAAGGCCCTGTATGGTATAGAATCTAAAAAATACATGGATAATTAATTATATAGTAAACAAAGATTCGTTTGACCAATAGATGTTTTTCACATCCAACTACAACAATGAGTAATCCATTTTAAATGGCAGTTCCAAAAAAACGTACTTCTATTTCCAAAAAGCATATTCGTAAAAATTTTTGGAAAAAAAAGGGATATTGGGCAGCGTTAAAAGCTTTTTCAATAGCAAAATCTCTTTATTCCGGGAATTCAACTTTGTTTATAGAAAAAAAAAATAAAAAAAATCTTATAACAAATTAGAACGATGATGCATCTTATAGTAAACAAAGTAAAACGATTCTACTATAGTAGGAATCAAAAAATTTTAAACAAAAAAAAGGAGTTTTATATGATTTATCCGCCTTTTCTACTAGGTAATTCCGCATCTCTAGCTATGAAGCTAATGAATTCGGTCGTTGTGGTCGGACTCTATTATGGATTTCTGACCACATTATCCATAGGCCCTTCTTATCTCTTACTTCTCCAAGCTCATTTTCAGGTTATAGAAGAAGGAGAAGAAGAAGCAATCGAGAAGGAGGTAGCCGCATCAACTGGTTTTATGATAGGACAGCTCCTGATGTTCATATCGATCTATTATAGGCCTCTGCGCCTAGTATTGAGTAGGCCTCGTACAATAACTTTCATAACTGTACCTTATCTTTACCTTCATTACATGTGGTACAGTTACGAAGACTTTTTTGTTGATGAAAAATCTACTCGCAAAAATTCAATGCGTACGCGTAATCTCAGCATTCAATGTATATTCCTGAATAATCTCTTTTTTCAATTATTGAGCCATTTATTTTTTTTACCAAGTACAATGTTTTTCAGATTACTCAACGTTTATATGTTTCGATACAACAACAAGATATTATTTTTAACAAGTAGTTTTGTTGGTTGGTTAATTGGTCACATTTTATTCATGAAATCGGTTAGATTCGTATTAGTATGGATACAGCAAAATTATTTGGTTAGATCGACTAAGCGCTTTAGATCTAAAAAGTACCTTTTCTATGTGTTTCGATTTTATCAGAATTTGATCTTCGATTTGAGAAATTCTTTTGATCTAATCGGCGGTATTCTCGTATTTTTTACATGTCTACTCATTTTTAACAAAATGCCGTTACCTATTTTGACTTATAAACCGAAAGAAGCCGAAGTGGAAATAGATCGAGAAAAAGCTGAAGAATATTTTTATAGAATAGGCCTAGCGAAAGAAGGGGAATTTACCAAAGAAGAGCCTTCTCCTCCCCTTTTTAAACTTTTTAAAGTTTTTAAAGTTTTTAAAGAAGCATTCTATAAAAAAATCCCAACTTCTGATCAAAATGATGGAAAAAAAAGAATTTCTTTTTCACATCCACCTAGTTTAGCCGCTTTCTCGGGAATGATACAAAAAAAGACTTCTTTGTCTACAACAGAAAAATTATCATCTGATGAACTGTACAATTATGGGATTCGTACCAATGAACAAAAAAAGAACAGCTTAAGCACTGAATTTTCTAAAAAAATTGCAGTTTTAGACAGAAAAGGGCTTAAAGAGATAAATGTATTGGAAAAAAAAACTCGATTAGCCGATAAAAAAAAAGATAAAATACAATATTTCCAAAAAACATCTGATCCCCTTAAGAGGGGATCCTCTCGGGGACACCCCAAAAAGCCACCTGCACCCACACCCTTCAAAAGATTAACTGACCTCTTCTTTCTTCCACCCGAAGCTCAACTTATAAAAAATAATGAAAGGTACCTAGAAAAATGTAGACCCGACGCGATAATTACAGCAGAATTTAGGTATTTCATGTCTTTTATAAACGATTCCTCGGCTCAAAGTAAAGGGTTTCATCAAAATTTTATTGAAAGGGAGGGAAAAATAAAAGAAATCGAGAAAAAAACTCTTTTCTGGCCATCAAATCTACTAAAAAATATACAACAATTATGGAAAAAGATAAGATTAAAGCGAGCACGTCAAAGAATGTATCCATTTCGTAAAACGTATAATATTAAGAAATTACGCAAAAATAAACTTCGGGAATCATATAAAAAACATCAGGAATTATATAAAAAGGGATTATATAAAAAACTTTGGGAATTACATAAAAAACTTTGGGAATTACATAAAGGGGAATTATATAATAAACTTCAGGAATTATATAATAAACTTCAGGAATTTTATAATGATTTTCAGGAATTATATAATGATTTTCAGGAATTCGATAATAAATCTAAGGAAGCATCTAAAAAACTTCAGGAATTATATAAAAAAAAATAAAAAAAAAAGCTGAAAAAAAAGCTGAAGAAAAAGCTGAAGAAAAAGATATTGAATTGCCGTCGTATAAGCCTCCCAGACATTCGTATCCTTCACTTAAGCTTCGTACTCGTATGTATACCGGAGATGGGTATACGTTTTATAGAACTTGGCGTAATGCTAATATGAGGAGGCAGACGGGTGGAGGTACCCCTGCTCTTCCTCCGTTGCCGGAGGAGGAGCCTCCTACATCTTTATCAAAATTTTTACAAAAAGGAATATTAATTATTGAAGGATATCCAGCGTCTATGTCTATAAATAATGGGAATTTTCTTATGTATCAAATGATAGGTATTTCACGGGCTCATAGGAGTAGACACAAAATTAATCAAAAAATATACAGATACATAGACAAAAACAATTCTGATTTGCTTATTCTTGAAAATATTTTATTACCTAGACGTCGTCGAGAATTGAGAATTCTAACTTGTTTCAACCCAAGGAATAATAAAGTTGTGGATAAAAACCCAGTATTTTACAATGGGAATAGGGTAAAAAACGGTAGTCAATTTTTTGATAAAAGCAAAGATCTTGATCGAGATAAAAAGAAACTTATCAAATTCAAATCCTTTCTTTGGCCGAATTATCGATTAGAAGATTTAGCTTGTATGAATCGTTATTGTATCCATACTAATAACGGCAGTCGTTTTAGTATGTTAAGAATACGTATGTATCCACGATTAAAAACTCATTTATGATACATTTATCTTATATATTCCTTATCGTCTAGTAGATAAATAGATGCGCACGCGCCTTGTCTTAGCGTCCAATTTCGATACATGATACTAATTCGATAACGTATCAATTAGATCCAGAAATGAATCAACAGAATTTTCTTTATTCATTTTGATAAAATGAATAAAGAAAATTCTGATTATTATGTGTACCAGATAAAAATAGCTGGCATTATTATTACTGATCGGCAAAATTCCATATTTGGTAAAAAAAAAAGAAGTTTTAAATTTTATGACAAAAAAATCATTCATATCTGTTATTTCGCATGAAGAAAAAGAAGAAAACAGGGGGTCCGTTGAATTTCAAGTATTCCGTTTTAGCAATAAGATAGGAAGACTTACTTCACATTTGGAATTGCACAAAAAAGACTATTCATCTCAGAGAGGTCTACGAAAAATTCTAGGAAAACGGAAACGACTACTGGCTTATTTGTTAAAAAAAGATGGAGTACGCTATAAAGAATTAATCAGTCAATTGAACATTCGAAAGCTAAAATAAAAACACGTTAATTTGAAGAGTCGTTTTGAATTATTTGATTTATTAGATCTTGAATTTTGATGAACTTCTTTTTGTTTTCAGCAATTCATGGAAAACTGAATAATGAATCGGGGAAAACCTATGGCTGTACCAACTACAAGAAAAGACCTCATGATAGTCAATATGGGTCCTCACCATCCATCCATGCATGGCGTTCTCCGACTTATCCTTACTTTAGACGGTGAAGATGTTATTGACTGTGAACCAATATTGGGTTATTTACACAGAGGGATGGAAAAAATTGCGGAAAACCGAACAATTATACAATATCTGCCTTATGTAACACGTTGGGATTATTTAGCCACTATGTTCACCGAAGCAATAACGGTAAATGGGCCAGAACAATTGGGAAATATTCAAGTACCTAAGAGGGCTAGCTATATCAGAGTGATTATGCTGGAGTTAAGTCGTATAGCTTCTCATTTGTTATGGCTCGGCCCTTTTATGGCAGATATTGGCGCGCAGACCCCCTTCTTCTATATTTTCAGAGAAAGAGAATTGGTATATGATTTATTCGAAGCTGCCACCGGTATGAGAATGATGCATAATTATTTTCGTATCGGCGGAGTAGCTGCCGACCTACCTTATGGATGGATAGATAAATGTTTAGATTTTTGTGATTATTTTTTAACAGGGATTGCTGAATACCAAAAACTTATTACACGAAATCCTATTTTTTTAGAACGAGTTGAAGGAGTGGGCATTATTGGTGGAGAAGAGGCAATAAATTGGGGTTTATCGGGACCAATGCTACGAGCTTCCGGAATACAATGGGATCTTCGTAAAGTTGATCATTATGAGTGTTACGACGAATTTGATTGGGAAGTCCAATGGCAAAAAGAAGGAGATTCATTAGCTCGTTATTTAATACGAATCGGTGAAATGGCAGAATCCATCAAAATTATTCAACAGGCTCTAGAAGGAATTCCAGGGGGTCCCTATGAGAATTTAGAAATCCGACGCTTTAATAGAATAAAATATCCTGAATGGAATGATTTTGAATATCGATTCATTAGTAAAAAGCCATCCCCTGCTTTTGAATTGTCGAAACAAGAACTTTATGTAAGAGTCGAAGCCCCAAAGGGGGAATTGGGAATATTTTTGATAGGAGATCAGAGTGTTTTTCCTTGGAGATGGAAAATTCGTTCCCCGGGTTTTATCAATTTGCAAATTCTTCCTCAGTTAGTTAAAAAAATGAAATTGGCTGATATTATGACGATACTAGGTAGCATAGATATTATTATGGGAGAAGTTGATCGTTGAAATGATAATTGATACAACAGAAGTACAAGCTATCAAGTCTTTTTCCAGATTAGAATCCTTAAAAGAGGTTTATGAAACTATATGGATGCTTGTCCCTATTTTGATTCTCATATTGGGAATCACAACAGGTGTACTAGTAATTGTGTGGTTAGAAAGAGAAATATCCGCAGGTATACAACAACGTATTGGACCTGAATACGCCGGCCCTTTGGGAATTCTTCAAGCTCTAGCAGACGGGATAAAATTACTTTTGAAAGAGAACCTTCTTCCATCTAGGGGGGATACACGTTTATTTAGTATCGGACCCTCTATAGCAGTCATATCAATTCTACTAAGTTATTCAGTAATTCCTTTTGGCTATCGCCTTATTCTAGCCGATCTCAGTATTGGTGTTTTTTTATGGATTGCCGTTTCAAGTATTGCTCCAATTGGACTTCTTATGTCAGGATATGGATCAAATAATAAATATTCCTTTTTAGGTGGTCTGCGGGCTGCTGCTCAATCAATTAGTTATGAAATACCATTAACTCTATGTGTGTTATCAACATCTCTACGTGTGATTCGTTGAGACATAAGTCTTCCTCCATTTCTTTTTAGGTTTCTAAGAATAAAAATTAAACGTATTAAATAGATATATCTTTCTTTCTTTTTTTATTCACTAGCCCGGATTGCTAAACTAAACTAGATAGTTAGATGAGTGAAAGAAAACAGCTTCGAAATTCGCAGTAAAAAATTTGAATCTCATTTCCTATGTACAAGGGTTAAACGAAAATAAACATAAGCAGTCAAGACTCTTTACCCCAAGATTGGTTAATAAGTCATCATGTCTTGAAGCGGGTTGAAAAGAACAACTCTATGGAGCTTTTACTATCTTTTGTATGTATTCCCATACATGAATTACCATAGAGATTGAGAAAAAATGAGTGGATGATTAGGAACACAAAAGTACACAAAGGATTCGTAATAGAGATTATGTAAGTTATTCGAAGAGACTTTTATACATAAAAGAAATACTAATTAGGGCTTTAAATTTGTAGAAACGATCAAGTAGTACTCCCAAAAATGAAATTCCGATCCAGAGTATGATCCTATCCACCGATTATATGAATAACTATCAGTAACGAAGTAATCCTTTACCCTTTCTTTCTTTTATTTAGGTTTAATATAAAAGTAAAGTAAAGGAACGAAAAGAAAGTATGGAATTGCAAAAAAAATCTTTTTTATCTGATATCCATATTAATGGAAATGAAATTTTTGTCATGTCATAAATAATGAATGTTTAATTCTTTTTTTTTCGGAATCGAAAAAAAAGTGAACTATTTATTGATATTGGTAATAAAGAGTATTTTTTTTGAAGGATCTAAGTTATTACTCAATAAAAAAATTGAAATTCTTAAACTTAAAGTAAGGGATAAGATCAATTCCGAAGCACTTTTTTTATAGTATAGCAGACAGAATTCCATTAGTCTAATTCAGGAACTTTCGATTGATTTTAACTTTATCTATCCTACAAGTATATCAAGATTAAATAAAGAATATCTAATCAGTCCCTAGATTTATTTATGGCTCTCGAGGAGCCGTATGAGGTGAAAATCTCATGTACGGTTCTGGAATAGCGATGATAAGAGTGATCTTATCATCGACTATGATTATCTAACAGTTCAAGTACAGTTGATATAGTTGAGGCGCAGTCAAAATATGGTTTTTGGGGATGGAATTTGTGGCGGCAACCTATAGGGTTTATTGTTTTTATAATTTCTTCTCTAGCCGAATGCGAGAGATTGCCTTTTGATTTACCAGAAGCAGAAGAAGAATTAGTAGCAGGTTATCAAACCGAATATTCGGGTATCAAATTTGGTTTATTTTATGTTGCTTCCTATTTAAATCTACTAGTCTCTTCACTATTTGTAACAGTTCTTTACTTGGGTGGTTGGAATCTCTCTATTCCATACATATTGATTCCTGAGTTTTTGGAAATAAATAAAGCGTATGGAGTCTTTGGAACAACAATTGGTATTTTCATTACATTAGCGAAAACTTTTTTGTTCTTGTTCATTCCTATCACAACAAGGTGGACTTTACCTAGACTGAGAATGGACCAATTATTAAATCTTGGATGGAAATTTCTTTTACCTATTTCTTTAGGTAATCTATTATTAACAACTTCTTCCCAACTCCTTTCATTATAAATTTATATAAAAAAAATCGAATAGAATATTTGATATTCACTATAATTCAAATTCAAATATTCAAATTCAAATATTCAAATTCAATTCACAACTTGTATCAAACAAGAGAAAGAAACAAAATCCAATTTATTATTGATATTTACTATATGTTCCCTATGGTAACTGGGTTCATCAATTATGGTCAACAAGCGGTACGGGCGGCAAGGTACATTGGTCAAAGTTTTATGATTACCCTATCTCATGCCAACCGTTTACCCGTAACTATTCAATACCCTTATGAAAAATTGATCACATCGGAGCGTTTTCGTGGTCGAATACACTTTGAATTTGATAAATGCATTGCTTGTGAAGTATGTGTTCGTGTATGTCCTATAGATCTACCTGCTGTTGATTGGAAATTGGAAACGGATATTCGAAAGAAACGATTGTTTAATTACAGCATTGATTTCGGAATCTGTATATTTTGTGGTAATTGTGTTGAGTATTGCCCAACAAATTGTTTATCAATGACTGAAGAATATGAGCTTTCTACTTATGATCGTCACGAATTAAATTATAATCAAATTGCTCTGGGTCGTTTACCAATATCAATAACGGATGATTACACAATTCGAACAATTTTGAATTCGCCTCAAACAAAAGAGAAATCTCATAACAAATGAGAAATCTTGTGATGGAAGAAATTACTAAGGTTCTTTTATTTAATTTTAAATTTAAATTCAAAAAGTTGATTTTTTTATTTTGGTCAAAAATTACAAACCCCGACTATTCTATTCACTATTCTATTGATTGATGAAAATCACAACTTAATTTGTATTGAAAATCTGTTTACTGTAATGATTTCCAATAGTTTTAGTTTCGAACGACTCTTTCAGATAAAAAAAGAATGCGATGGGTCCAATAACTTTAATATGTATATCAAATTAGGATTTCATTTAATTAGCAATAATTAGTAGCGCATGAACTTCTTTTTTCCTGTCCAAGTCAATAAGATCATGAAAAATTCCTATTTTTTTATCTCTTATTTTACATATAATGGATTTAACTGGAGCAATACATGATTTTCTTTTAGTCTTTCTGGGGTCAGGTCTTATATTAGGGGGTCTCGGAGTGGTATTATTTACCAATCCTATTTTTTCTGCCTTTTCACTGGGATTGGTTCTTGTTTGTATATCTTTATTTTATATTCTAGCAAACTCGCATTTTGTAGCTTCTGCACAACTCCTTATTTATGTAGGAGCTATAAATGTTTTAATAATATTTGCTGTAATGTTCATGAGTGGGCCAGAATATGGCAAAGATTTTCATCTTTGGACTGTTGGGGATGGGGCTATTTCGTTGGTTTGTACAAGTCTTTTTGTTTCATTAATTATTACTATTCTAAATACGTCATGGTATGGGATTATTTGGACTACAAGATTAAACCAGATTCTAGAACAAGATTTGATAAATACTAGTCAACAAATTGGAATTCATTTATCAACAGATTTTTTTCTTCCATTTGAACTCATTTCAATAATTCTTTTAGTTGCTTTAATAGGTGCAATTTCTGTGGCTCGCCAATAAGTCAATAATTTATTTTTAAAACTAGCAATCCAAATAAAAATTAAATTTTATTCGAATTGATGCATAAAACGGAAATACTTTATAGATAGTTAGATTTATTAACAAACAAACTTTTTTTTATTCTTAAATTAAACTCCTCTATTCGAACTTCTTATATTCTAGTCAAAAAAATCGGTTTAATTATTGTTCATATTGAAAAGAATCGAGATTGATAAGGAGTTGGTTAATGATGCTCGAACATGTACTTGTTTTGAGTGCCTATTTATTTTCTATAGGAATCTACGGACTATCCACGAGCCGAAATTTGGTTCGGGCTCTTATGTGTCTTGAACTTCTATTGAATGCAGTTAATCTAAATTTTGTAACATTTTCCGATTTTTTTGATAGTCGCCAATTAAAAGGAAACATTTTCGCAATTTTTGTTATAGCTATCGCAGCTGCTGAAGCTGCTATTGGACTGGCTATTGTTTCCTCAATTTATTGTAACAGAAAATCAACTCGTATCGATCAATCGAATTTATTGAATAAGTAGTTGTTTTTTTTTTTTTTTTAATTCTATTATATTCGGATTATAGATATATTAGAATTATAGAAATTTAAATTTTAATAGTCATCAATTCAAATTAGATTACTAAGTATGGTACCTTAAGGTATAATCATACTTTCAAAAATGTAATAAATATAAAGTATTTTGGACCTCTTTTTTTTTTATTTATTTTCTAATAAGCCGATCCAATCCAGAAGTAGATTAATTCAAAAATTCTGGTAAATCATTGATTCGTCTGGTATTTGAATATTTGATTCATTTACTTTAAGTAGAACTAGATCGAAATTTAATGAAGTTAAAAAAAAAATTATAGATTCAATGTCACATTCAGTAAAGATTTATGATACATGTATAGGGTGTACTCAATGCGTACGAGCTTGTCCTACGGATGTATTAGAAATGATACCTTGGGATGGATGTAAGGCTAAACAAATAGCCTCTGCTCCGAGAACAGAGGACTGTGTTGGTTGTAAGAGATGTGAGTCTGCCTGTCCAACCGATTTTTTAAGTGTTCGAGTTTATCTAGGGCCTGAAACAACTCGCAGTATGGGTCTAGCTTATTGATACGTTTCAGAAAACTCCACTTGAATCCATTCTATTTGGATTTTTTTTACCGACAAAAACCCGTACCCTAACTATAGTTAGGGTACGGGTTTTTTTTGGATCAAGTGTATCTTGTCTTTACCATGAATTATTTTCCTTGGTTAACTACAATTGTAGTTTTGCCCCTATTTGCAGGTTCTTTAATTTTCTTTCTTCCTCATAGAGGAAATAAGGTTATCCGGTGGTATACAGTATGTATTTCAATGCTAGAGCTCCTTATAACAACCTACGCATTCTGTTATCATTTCCAACCAGACGATCCATTAATCCAACTGGCAGAAGATTATAAATGGATCAATTTTTTTGATTTTCACTGGAGATTAGGAATAGATGGACTTTCGATAGGGCCCATTTTACTGACGGGATTCATCACTACTTTAGCTACGTTAGCGGCTTGGCCGGTTACTCGAAATTCTCGATTATTCTATTTCATGATGTTAGCAATGTACAGTGGCCAAATAGGATCGTTTTCGTCCCGAGACCTTTTACTTTTTTTCATAATGTGGGAATTAGAATTAATTCCTGTTTATCTACTTTTATCTATGTGGGGGGGAAAGAAACGTCTCTATTCAGCTACTAAGTTTATTTTGTATACTGCAGGGGGTTCCATTTTCCTATTGCTGGGAGCTCTGGGTGTTGGTTTATATGGTTCCAATGAACCAACATTAAATTTTGAAACATTAGTTAATCAATCGTATCCTCTGGCATTAGAAATAATATTCTATATTGGATTTTTTATTGCTTTTGCTGTCAAATTATCGATTATTCCTTTACATACATGGTTATCAGATACCCATGGAGAAGCACATTACAGTACTTGTATGCTTCTAGCCGGAATCTTATTAAAAATGGGAGCGTATGGATTGGTTCGTATCAATATGGAACTATTACCTCATGCTCATTTTAAATTTTCTCCCTGGTTGATAATAATAGGCACAATACAAATAGTCTATGCAGCTTCAACATCTCTTGGGCAACGTAATTTAAAAAAAAGAATAGCCTATTCCTCTGTATCTCACATGGGTTTCATAATTATAGGAATTGGTTCTATAACCGATACGGGACTTAATGGAGCCATTTTACAAATAATCTCTCATGGCTTTATTGGTGCTGCACTTTTTTTCTTAGCGGGAACTAGTTACGATAGAATATGTCTTGTTTATCTCGACGAAATGGGCGGAATAGCTATTCCAATGCCAAAAATATTCACACTTTTCAGTAGCTTTTCGCTGGCATCCCTTGCGTTACCGGGCATGAGTGGTTTCATTGCAGAATTAATAGTATTTTGTGGAATAATTACCAGCCAAAAATATCTTTTACTACCCAAAATACTCATTTTTTTTGGAATGGCAATTGGAATGATATTAACTCCTATTTATTCATTATCTATGTCACGTCAAATGTTCTATGGATATAAGTTATTTAATATTCCAAACTCTTATTTTTTTGATTCTGGACCGCGCGAGTTATTTGTTTCGACTTCTATCTTTCTACCAGTAATAGGTATTGGCGTTTACCCGGATTTCGCTCTCTCACTATCAGTGGAGAAGGCGGAAGCTGTTCTATCCAATTTTTTTTATAGATAGCTTTCCTTTCATTTCATTAAATAAAAGAAAAAAAATGAAAAAAAAAAGTCTTTCTTCTTCTTTACATAAAGTCAAGAAGAAGAAAGGCCAGACCGAATTGAAATTATAATCAGTCATGTTTGACGTTTGCGAGAACCATTTAAAACTTTCTTTAAATGTTTATAAGAAACTTGCTTAGGCCTTGTCCTATGTTTAGATTCGTAAGTCCCTTTCTTCAATTTAATTAAGTGTTAATGTAAATGAACCATAACTATGTAGCCCTATTCCTAATAGATTGACCCCAAAATAACATATCCAAATTATAAGAAAGCCTATAAAAGCCACAATTGCAGAATTGGCACTCTGCAAATTTTTATTTGTTCTAACATGTAAATAAATAGCAAATAGGGTCCAAGTAATAAATGCCCAAGTTTCCTTTGGGTCCCAATTCCAATATGATCCCCATGCCTCATTGGCCCATACTGCTCCTGAAAGAATACCTGTGGTTAAAAAGAAAAATCCTAGACTAATAACACGATAACCCCAAAAATCCAGTTGTTCAATCAACTGAGACCTGTAATAATTCCGAACCGAAAGGGGAGAAGTGCTTTGTAAAATATTGCCTTTTTCATTCATGTATTGAATCTCACCGAAGCAAGATGAATCATTTAATAAATGTTTTCTTTTATCAAAAATCCTTATTATATCTTTTTTTATTTCTTTTTGAAATGTAATGATTAAAAGTGTTATTGATAATAATGATCCGCATAAAAGAGCTGCATAACCCAAGACCATCATACTTACATGCATCATTAACCAATGAGATTGGAGGGAGGGTACTAATATTGCGGATCGATGCATTTCCGTTAAGAGTCCCGAAGTAGCAAACCCTTGGGTAAAAATAGCACTTGGCGCGGTTATTGCACTTAGATTTTTTTTCTGTTTTTTAAAATAAAGAATCATATGAATAACGTAGAAACTCCAAGAAAGGAAGATTAATGATTCATATAGATCACTTAATGGGAAATGTTTCCAATAAATCCAACGAGTAACTAATAACCCTGTTAGACAGAAAAAAGTAATTATCATGCCCCTTTCAAATGAATCATATAGTCCTACTATCTCATTGACTAATAAAGTTATCAACTGAAGTATAATTACAATGGAAACCATTGAAAAGGAAATATGAGTTAAAATATGCTCTAAAGTCGAAAATATCATAAAAAAAAAGAAATCCTTCAATTGCAAATTAGGAAATGGAAATAATAAATGAAATTCATTTCATTATTCATTATAGAACTATTGAATCCTTTTGTTAATTTGTACGATGGCATGCCGCTACTCGGACTCGAACCGAGATGCTCTCGCACTGCTTCCTAAGAGCAGCGTGTCTACCAATTTCACCATAGCGGCTTCTTTTAAATCATAATAGCTCATTTTTGGTCAATTGTCCAGATTGGAGGAGTTAATTCAATGCAATATTTTTTTTTTCCGAAACGAAACGTTCAAATTCTGAGATTTTTCCCGTATACTCTAGAAAAATTCCTCTAAAAAACTCGCAATACTTAAGAAAAGTATAAAACAAAGAATCTATTCTGTTTGTAAAAAATCTGTTGATAAATGAATTCCAATTTGTTGACTAGTATTTATCAAATCTTGTTCTAGAATCTGGTTTAATCTTGTAGTCCAAATAATCCCATACCATGACGTATTTAGAATAGTAATAATTAATGAAACAAAAAGACTTGTACAAACCAACGAAATAGCCCCATCCCCAACAGTCCAAAGATGAAAATCTTTGCCATATTCTGGCCCACTCATGAACATTACAGCAAATATTATTAAAACATTTATAGCTCCTACATAAATAAGGAGTTGTGCAGAAGCTACAAAATGCGAGTTTGCTAGAATATAAAATAAAGATATACAAACAAGAACCAATCCCAGTGAAAAGGCAGAAAAAATAGGATTGGTAAATAATACCACTCCGAGACCCCCTAATATAAGACCTGACCCCAGAAAGACTAAAAGAAAATCATGTATTGCTCCAGTTAAATCCATTATATGTAAAATAAGAGATAAAAAAATAGGAATTTTTCATGATCTTATTGACTTGGACAGGAAAAAAGAAGTTCATGCGCTACTAATTATTGCTAATTAAATGAAATCCTAATTTGATATACATATTAAAGTTATTGGACCCATCGCATTCTTTTTTTATCTGAAAGAGTCGTTCGAAACTAAAACTATTGGAAATCATTACAGTAAACAGATTTTCAATACAAATTAAGTTGTGATTTTCATCAATCAATAGAATAGTGAATAGAATAGTCGGGGTTTGTAATTTTTGACCAAAATAAAAAAATCAACTTTTTGAATTTAAATTTAAAATTAAATAAAAGAACCTTAGTAATTTCTTCCATCACAAGATTTCTCATTTGTTATGAGATTTCTCTTTTGTTTGAGGCGAATTCAAAATTGTTCGAATTGTGTAATCATCCGTTATTGATATTGGTAAACGACCCAGAGCAATTTGATTATAATTTAATTCGTGACGATCATAAGTAGAAAGCTCATATTCTTCAGTCATTGATAAACAATTTGTTGGGCAATACTCAACACAATTACCACAAAATATACAGATTCCGAAATCAATGCTGTAATTAAACAATCGTTTCTTTCGAATATCCGTTTCCAATTTCCAATCAACAGCAGGTAGATCTATAGGACATACACGAACACATACTTCACAAGCAATGCATTTATCAAATTCAAAGTGTATTCGACCACGAAAACGCTCCGATGTGATCAATTTTTCATAAGGGTATTGAATAGTTACGGGTAAACGGTTGGCATGAGATAGGGTAATCATAAAACTTTGACCAATGTACCTTGCCGCCCGTACCGCTTGTTGACCATAATTGATGAACCCAGTTACCATAGGGAACATATAGTAAATATCAATAATAAATTGGATTTTGTTTCTTTCTCTTGTTTGATACAAGTTGTGAATTGAATTTGAATATTTGAATTTGAATATTTGAATTTGAATTATAGTGAATATCAAATATTCTATTCGATTTTTTTTATATAAATTTATAATGAAAGGAGTTGGGAAGAAGTTGTTAATAATAGATTACCTAAAGAAATAGGTAAAAGAAATTTCCATCCAAGATTTAATAATTGGTCCATTCTCAGTCTAGGTAAAGTCCACCTTGTTGTGATAGGAATGAACAAGAACAAAAAAGTTTTCGCTAATGTAATGAAAATACCAATTGTTGTTCCAAAGACTCCATACGCTTTATTTATTTCCAAAAACTCAGGAATCAATATGTATGGAATAGAGAGATTCCAACCACCCAAGTAAAGAACTGTTACAAATAGTGAAGAGACTAGTAGATTTAAATAGGAAGCAACATAAAATAAACCAAATTTGATACCCGAATATTCGGTTTGATAACCTGCTACTAATTCTTCTTCTGCTTCTGGTAAATCAAAAGGCAATCTCTCGCATTCGGCTAGAGAAGAAATTATAAAAACAATAAACCCTATAGGTTGCCGCCACAAATTCCATCCCCAAAAACCATATTTTGACTGCGCCTCAACTATATCAACTGTACTTGAACTGTTAGATAATCATAGTCGATGATAAGATCACTCTTATCATCGCTATTCCAGAACCGTACATGAGATTTTCACCTCATACGGCTCCTCGAGAGCCATAAATAAATCTAGGGACTGATTAGATATTCTTTATTTAATCTTGATATACTTGTAGGATAGATAAAGTTAAAATCAATCGAAAGTTCCTGAATTAGACTAATGGAATTCTGTCTGCTATACTATAAAAAAAGTGCTTCGGAATTGATCTTATCCCTTACTTTAAGTTTAAGAATTTCAATTTTTTTATTGAGTAATAACTTAGATCCTTCAAAAAAAATACTCTTTATTACCAATATCAATAAATAGTTCACTTTTTTTTCGATTCCGAAAAAAAAAGAATTAAACATTCATTATTTATGACATGACAAAAATTTCATTTCCATTAATATGGATATCAGATAAAAAAGATTTTTTTTGCAATTCCATACTTTCTTTTCGTTCCTTTACTTTACTTTTATATTAAACCTAAATAAAAGAAAGAAAGGGTAAAGGATTACTTCGTTACTGATAGTTATTCATATAATCGGTGGATAGGATCATACTCTGGATCGGAATTTCATTTTTGGGAGTACTACTTGATCGTTTCTACAAATTTAAAGCCCTAATTAGTATTTCTTTTATGTATAAAAGTCTCTTCGAATAACTTACATAATCTCTATTACGAATCCTTTGTGTACTTTTGTGTTCCTAATCATCCACTCATTTTTTCTCAATCTCTATGGTAATTCATGTATGGGAATACATACAAAAGATAGTAAAAGCTCCATAGAGTTGTTCTTTTCAACCCGCTTCAAGACATGATGACTTATTAACCAATCTTGGGGTAAAGAGTCTTGACTGCTTATGTTTATTTTCGTTTAACCCTTGTACATAGGAAATGAGATTCAAATTTTTTACTGCGAATTTCGAAGCTGTTTTCTTTCACTCATCTAACTATCTAGTTTAGTTTAGCAATCCGGGCTAGTGAATAAAAAAAGAAAGAAAGATATATCTATTTAATACGTTTAATTTTTATTCTTAGAAACCTAAAAAGAAATGGAGGAAGACTTATGTCTCAACGAATCACACGTAGAGATGTTGATAACACACATAGAGTTAATGGTATTTCATAACTAATTGATTGAGCAGCAGCCCGCAGACCACCTAAAAAGGAATATTTATTATTTGATCCATATCCTGACATAAGAAGTCCAATTGGAGCAATACTTGAAACGGCAATCCATAAAAAAACACCAATACTGAGATCGGCTAGAATAAGGCGATAGCCAAAAGGAATTACTGAATAACTTAGTAGAATTGATATGACTGCTATAGAGGGTCCGATACTAAATAAACGTGTATCCCCCCTAGATGGAAGAAGGTTCTCTTTCAAAAGTAATTTTATCCCGTCTGCTAGAGCTTGAAGAATTCCCAAAGGGCCGGCGTATTCAGGTCCAATACGTTGTTGTATACCTGCGGATATTTCTCTTTCTAACCACACAATTACTAGTACACCTGTTGTGATTCCCAATATGAGAATCAAAATAGGGACAAGCATCCATATAGTTTCATAAACCTCTTTTAAGGATTCTAATCTGGAAAAAGACTTGATAGCTTGTACTTCTGTTGTATCAATTATCATTTCAACGATCAACTTCTCCCATAATAATATCTATGCTACCTAGTATCGTCATAATATCAGCCAATTTCATTTTTTTAACTAACTGAGGAAGAATTTGCAAATTGATAAAACCCGGGGAACGAATTTTCCATCTCCAAGGAAAAACACTCTGATCTCCTATCAAAAATATTCCCAATTCCCCCTTTGGGGCTTCGACTCTTACATAAAGTTCTTGTTTCGACAATTCAAAAGCAGGGGATGGCTTTTTACTAATGAATCGATATTCAAAATCATTCCATTCAGGATATTTTATTCTATTAAAGCGTCGGATTTCTAAATTCTCATAGGGACCCCCTGGAATTCCTTCTAGAGCCTGTTGAATAATTTTGATGGATTCTGCCATTTCACCGATTCGTATTAAATAACGAGCTAATGAATCTCCTTCTTTTTGCCATTGGACTTCCCAATCAAATTCGTCGTAACACTCATAATGATCAACTTTACGAAGATCCCATTGTATTCCGGAAGCTCGTAGCATTGGTCCCGATAAACCCCAATTTATTGCCTCTTCTCCACCAATAATGCCCACTCCTTCAACTCGTTCTAAAAAAATAGGATTTCGTGTAATAAGTTTTTGGTATTCAGCAATCCCTGTTAAAAAATAATCACAAAAATCTAAACATTTATCTATCCATCCATAAGGTAGGTCGGCAGCTACTCCGCCGATACGAAAATAATTATGCATCATTCTCATACCGGTGGCAGCTTCGAATAAATCATATACCAATTCTCTTTCTCTGAAAATATAGAAGAAGGGGGTCTGCGCGCCAATATCTGCCATAAAAGGGCCGAGCCATAACAAATGAGAAGCTATACGACTTAACTCCAGCATAATCACTCTGATATAGCTAGCCCTCTTAGGTACTTGAATATTTCCCAATTGTTCTGGCCCATTTACCGTTATTGCTTCGGTGAACATAGTGGCTAAATAATCCCAACGTGTTACATAAGGCAGATATTGTATAATTGTTCGGTTTTCCGCAATTTTTTCCATCCCTCTGTGTAAATAACCCAATATTGGTTCACAGTCAATAACATCTTCACCGTCTAAAGTAAGGATAAGTCGGAGAACGCCATGCATGGATGGATGGTGAGGACCCATATTGACTATCATGAGGTCTTTTCTTGTAGTTGGTACAGCCATAGGTTTTCCCCGATTCATTATTCAGTTTTCCATGAATTGCTGAAAACAAAAAGAAGTTCATCAAAATTCAAGATCTAATAAATCAAATAATTCAAAACGACTCTTCAAATTAACGTGTTTTTATTTTAGCTTTCGAATGTTCAATTGACTGATTAATTCTTTATAGCGTACTCCATCTTTTTTTAACAAATAAGCCAGTAGTCGTTTCCGTTTTCCTAGAATTTTTCGTAGACCTCTCTGAGATGAATAGTCTTTTTTGTGCAATTCCAAATGTGAAGTAAGTCTTCCTATCTTATTGCTAAAACGGAATACTTGAAATTCAACGGACCCCCTGTTTTCTTCTTTTTCTTCATGCGAAATAACAGATATGAATGATTTTTTTGTCATAAAATTTAAAACTTCTTTTTTTTTTACCAAATATGGAATTTTGCCGATCAGTAATAATAATGCCAGCTATTTTTATCTGGTACACATAATAATCAGAATTTTCTTTATTCATTTTATCAAAATGAATAAAGAAAATTCTGTTGATTCATTTCTGGATCTAATTGATACGTTATCGAATTAGTATCATGTATCGAAATTGGACGCTAAGACAAGGCGCGTGCGCATCTATTTATCTACTAGACGATAAGGAATATATAAGATAAATGTATCATAAATGAGTTTTTAATCGTGGATACATACGTATTCTTAACATACTAAAACGACTGCCGTTATTAGTATGGATACAATAACGATTCATACAAGCTAAATCTTCTAATCGATAATTCGGCCAAAGAAAGGATTTGAATTTGATAAGTTTCTTTTTATCTCGATCAAGATCTTTGCTTTTATCAAAAAATTGACTACCGTTTTTTACCCTATTCCCATTGTAAAATACTGGGTTTTTATCCACAACTTTATTATTCCTTGGGTTGAAACAAGTTAGAATTCTCAATTCTCGACGACGTCTAGGTAATAAAATATTTTCAAGAATAAGCAAATCAGAATTGTTTTTGTCTATGTATCTGTATATTTTTTGATTAATTTTGTGTCTACTCCTATGAGCCCGTGAAATACCTATCATTTGATACATAAGAAAATTCCCATTATTTATAGACATAGACGCTGGATATCCTTCAATAATTAATATTCCTTTTTGTAAAAATTTTGATAAAGATGTAGGAGGCTCCTCCTCCGGCAACGGAGGAAGAGCAGGGGTACCTCCACCCGTCTGCCTCCTCATATTAGCATTACGCCAAGTTCTATAAAACGTATACCCATCTCCGGTATACATACGAGTACGAAGCTTAAGTGAAGGATACGAATGTCTGGGAGGCTTATACGACGGCAATTCAATATCTTTTTCTTCAGCTTTTTCTTCAGCTTTTTTTTCAGCTTTTTTTTTTATTTTTTTTTATATAATTCCTGAAGTTTTTTAGATGCTTCCTTAGATTTATTATCGAATTCCTGAAAATCATTATATAATTCCTGAAAATCATTATAAAATTCCTGAAGTTTATTATATAATTCCTGAAGTTTATTATATAATTCCCCTTTATGTAATTCCCAAAGTTTTTTATGTAATTCCCAAAGTTTTTTATATAATCCCTTTTTATATAATTCCTGATGTTTTTTATATGATTCCCGAAGTTTATTTTTGCGTAATTTCTTAATATTATACGTTTTACGAAATGGATACATTCTTTGACGTGCTCGCTTTAATCTTATCTTTTTCCATAATTGTTGTATATTTTTTAGTAGATTTGATGGCCAGAAAAGAGTTTTTTTCTCGATTTCTTTTATTTTTCCCTCCCTTTCAATAAAATTTTGATGAAACCCTTTACTTTGAGCCGAGGAATCGTTTATAAAAGACATGAAATACCTAAATTCTGCTGTAATTATCGCGTCGGGTCTACATTTTTCTAGGTACCTTTCATTATTTTTTATAAGTTGAGCTTCGGGTGGAAGAAAGAAGAGGTCAGTTAATCTTTTGAAGGGTGTGGGTGCAGGTGGCTTTTTGGGGTGTCCCCGAGAGGATCCCCTCTTAAGGGGATCAGATGTTTTTTGGAAATATTGTATTTTATCTTTTTTTTTATCGGCTAATCGAGTTTTTTTTTCCAATACATTTATCTCTTTAAGCCCTTTTCTGTCTAAAACTGCAATTTTTTTAGAAAATTCAGTGCTTAAGCTGTTCTTTTTTTGTTCATTGGTACGAATCCCATAATTGTACAGTTCATCAGATGATAATTTTTCTGTTGTAGACAAAGAAGTCTTTTTTTGTATCATTCCCGAGAAAGCGGCTAAACTAGGTGGATGTGAAAAAGAAATTCTTTTTTTTCCATCATTTTGATCAGAAGTTGGGATTTTTTTATAGAATGCTTCTTTAAAAACTTTAAAAACTTTAAAAAGTTTAAAAAGGGGAGGAGAAGGCTCTTCTTTGGTAAATTCCCCTTCTTTCGCTAGGCCTATTCTATAAAAATATTCTTCAGCTTTTTCTCGATCTATTTCCACTTCGGCTTCTTTCGGTTTATAAGTCAAAATAGGTAACGGCATTTTGTTAAAAATGAGTAGACATGTAAAAAATACGAGAATACCGCCGATTAGATCAAAAGAATTTCTCAAATCGAAGATCAAATTCTGATAAAATCGAAACACATAGAAAAGGTACTTTTTAGATCTAAAGCGCTTAGTCGATCTAACCAAATAATTTTGCTGTATCCATACTAATACGAATCTAACCGATTTCATGAATAAAATGTGACCAATTAACCAACCAACAAAACTACTTGTTAAAAATAATATCTTGTTGTTGTATCGAAACATATAAACGTTGAGTAATCTGAAAAACATTGTACTTGGTAAAAAAAATAAATGGCTCAATAATTGAAAAAAGAGATTATTCAGGAATATACATTGAATGCTGAGATTACGCGTACGCATTGAATTTTTGCGAGTAGATTTTTCATCAACAAAAAAGTCTTCGTAACTGTACCACATGTAATGAAGGTAAAGATAAGGTACAGTTATGAAAGTTATTGTACGAGGCCTACTCAATACTAGGCGCAGAGGCCTATAATAGATCGATATGAACATCAGGAGCTGTCCTATCATAAAACCAGTTGATGCGGCTACCTCCTTCTCGATTGCTTCTTCTTCTCCTTCTTCTATAACCTGAAAATGAGCTTGGAGAAGTAAGAGATAAGAAGGGCCTATGGATAATGTGGTCAGAAATCCATAATAGAGTCCGACCACAACGACCGAATTCATTAGCTTCATAGCTAGAGATGCGGAATTACCTAGTAGAAAAGGCGGATAAATCATATAAAACTCCTTTTTTTTGTTTAAAATTTTTTGATTCCTACTATAGTAGAATCGTTTTACTTTGTTTACTATAAGATGCATCATCGTTCTAATTTGTTATAAGATTTTTTTTATTTTTTTTTTCTATAAACAAAGTTGAATTCCCGGAATAAAGAGATTTTGCTATTGAAAAAGCTTTTAACGCTGCCCAATATCCCTTTTTTTTCCAAAAATTTTTACGAATATGCTTTTTGGAAATAGAAGTACGTTTTTTTGGAACTGCCATTTAAAATGGATTACTCATTGTTGTAGTTGGATGTGAAAAACATCTATTGGTCAAACGAATCTTTGTTTACTATATAATTAATTATCCATGTATTTTTTAGATTCTATACCATACAGGGCCTTTTAGTCAAATTTTTCATTATAGAAAAGCATAATCTAACTAAAAATATATGAAATATATATATATATATATATTAAAATTCCCTAAAATATTCAATTAGGAGAAACAAAATTTTCTATGGAGTATAATATTTATTTATAATTTAAAATACTTCGTGCGAAATTGATGAATAAATTTAATAAAAATTAAATAATTAATCAAAATTTCTACTTATACTTAAGATCTCTATATATTTTGTATATTTTTGCTGTATTTCATTTAATTTACATGTGCATATTAAGCCACATCGAAAAATTTAAGTTAGCAAATCTTAATTGAAAAGCTTGAATTTTTTCTTTTTTTTTTCGAAAATCTAAATAAATCGAATTTCCAATTTTCAAATTGAAATGATATCCATAATTTAATCCCATAAATTAATTTGTTTAAAGAATCCATAATTTGAGACATTTTAGTGATTTTTTTTTATTCTATGTTATGGTAAAGTAGTAAAGTAAAGTAAGAGGTATCATATCCTTTTTTTCTATAAACTATATAAAATATATAACTATAAAAAAAAAAAAGAATATTTTTCTATGTTTTTTTGTTTTTCGTTTGGAACGGAAGACAATCAAATAATTTTTCGTAAAACCAGTTAATAATTATGAATAAACTACTGAATAAACTTATTAAAATAACTAGTTCCTAGTTTTTTGTATTACTTATTTTTTTATTAGATTGTTTATTAGATTTTTAGTAGATCTTCTGATTCATACTATTTTTTAGTCTAATTTTTTTATCTTTATTATATATATTATAAATAACTTAACTGTAAATGAAAGTAGAATTTTTTTTGATTCCTACTTCAGAGACTTCAACATTTTACATTTACTTAAATAATTAAGGATTTACTTTTACTAACAAATTAATTATTTGACCAATTAGAACTTCTTGGTTTGAATATTAAAATAAAAAATGTTTAATAATATTAATTAAAAATTTTATTTAATATAAAATAGTAAATTAACAAATTCTATTTTTTTAAGTTATGTAAAATAAAAACTTGATTTTTTTTATTGGCTTCTTTCAATTCAAAAGAGGCAAGAACCGGCGAATCGTAAACAAAAAATAAAATTTAAATAAAAAATTTAGATATTTGATTATGGAACATATATACCAATATGCATGGATCATACCCTTCACTCCACTTCCGGTTCCTTTGTTAATAGGAGTGGGACTTCTCCTTTTTCCGACGACAACAAAAAATCTTCGGCGTATTTGGGCTTTTTCTAGTATTTTGTTGTTAAGTATAGTTATGATTTTCTCGATGAAGCTGTCTATTCAGCAAATAAATAGCAATTCTATTTATCAATATGTATGGTCTTGGACTATTAATAATGATTTTTCTTTAGAATTCGGCTACTTGATCGATCCACTTACCTCTATTATGTCAATGTTAATTACTACTGTTGCAATTCTAGTTCTTGTTTATAGTGATAATTATATGTCTCATGATCGGGGATATTTGAGATTTTTTGCTTATATGAGTTTTTTCAATACTTCCATGCTGGGATTAGTTACTAGTTCAAATTTGATACAAATTTATATTTTTTGGGAATTAGTTGGAATGTGTTCGTATCTATTAATAGGGTTTTGGTTCATACGACC